ATAGGAACACCAATCACTTTCAATATAAGAAGTCGAGTAGGCGGATTGGTCCGATTAGAAAAGAAAAAAAAAAAAATCGAATTAAAAATATTTTCTGGAAATATCCATTTTCCCGGAGAGATGGATAAGATATCCCGACACAGTTCCATCTTGATACCACCCGGAACGGTAAAAAAAAAAAAATGGAAGGAATCAAAAAAAATTAACAATTGGATCTATGTCCAATGGATCGCAACTACCAAGAAAAAGTATTTTGTTTTGGTTCGACCTGTAATTTTATATGAAATACCGGACAGTATCCATTTTGGAAAACTTTTCCCAAAAGATCTATTCCAGGAAAGGGATAATCTGGAACTAAAAGTTGTCAATTATATTCTTTATGGAAATGGAAAATCCATTCGGGGAATTTCCGACACAAGGATTCAATTAGTTCGAACTTGTTTAGTCTTGAATTGGGATCAAGCCAAAAAAAGTTCTTCTATTGAGGAGGCCCCCGCTTCCTTTGTTGAAGTAAGTACAAATGATTTGATTGAGTATTTTCTAAGAATTGACTTAGTGAAATCGAATACTTCCTATATCAGAAAAAGAAATGACCCATCTGGTTTAGGATTGATCGCTGATAATGAATCGGATCCGATCAATATCAATCCATTTTTTTCTATTCATTCCAAGGAAAAAATTCAACAATCACTTAGCCAAAATCACGGAACTATTCGTATGTTGTTGAATAGAAATAAGGAATACCGATCTTGGATAATTTTGTCATCATCTAATTGTTTTCAAATGAGACCATTCAACAATGTTAAATTTCACAATGGGATAAAAAAAAATCCTAAAATTCCAATTAATAATAATAATTCGTTAGGCCCTTTAGGAATAGCCCTTCAAGTTGCAAATTTTTATTCACTTTACCGTTTAATAACTCATAATCAGATCGCAATAATTAAAAATTTGCAACTTGACAAATTAAAAGAAATTTTTCAAGTAATTAAATATTATTTAATGGACGAAAATGAGAAAATTTTTAAACCTGATCTAGACAGTAATATCGTTTTGAATCCATTCCATTTGAATTGGTATTTTCTCCATCATTATTATTGTGAAAAAACGTTTACAATAATTAGTGTTGGACAATTTATTTGTGAAAATATATGTATAGTTCAAATGAAAAATGGACCACATCTAAAACTAAAATCGGGTCAAGTTCTAACTGTTCAAATGGATTCTGTAATAATAAGATCGGCTAACCCATATTTGGCGACTCCTGGAGCAACCATTCATGGCCATTATGGAGAAATCCTTTATCAAGGAGATATTTTAGTTACATTCATATATGAAAAATCGAGATCCGGTGATATAACACAAGGTCTTCCAAAAGTGGAACAGATATTAGAAATACGTTCGATTGATTCAATATCGATGAATCTCGAAAAAAGAATTGATGCTTGGAACGAGTGTATAACAAGAATTCTCGGCATTCCTTGGGGATTCTTGATTGGTGCTGAGCTAACTATAGCGCAAAGTCGTATTTCTTTGGTTAATAAAATCCAAAAGGTTTATCGATCCCAGGGAGTACACATCCATAATAGACATATCGAAATTATTGTGCGTCAAATAACATCCAAAGTCTTGGTTTCAGAAGATGGAATGTCTAATGTATTTTTACCTGGCGAACTAATTGGATTATTGCGAGCAGAACGAACGGGGCGTGCCTTGGAAGAAGCAATTTGTTACCGAGCTTTATTATTGGGAATAACAAAAACATCTCTGAATACTCAAAGTTTCATATCCGAAGCGAGTTTTCAAGAAACTGCTAGAGTTTTAGCAAAAGCCGCCCTTCGGGGTCGTATTGATTGGTTGAAAGGTCTTAAAGAGAATGTTGTTTTAGGGGGAATGATACCCGTTGGTACCGGATTCAAAAGAATAATCCACCGTTTACGGTCAAGGCAACATAACAAGATTACCTTGGAAAAAAAAAAATTATTCGAAGTAGAAATTCGAAATCTTTTGTTCCATCACAGAAAATTATTTGATTTTTTTCATTTCAAAGAATTTATGTGATATATTAGAAATATAGGATTTAATGCTTCCTAAAAGTGCATTCAATTCATCCCTTTAAATGCAGTGATTTGATTTGGTAATAAAGTATAATAAATAATAAATAGAAAAAAATGACTGACCTGATTCTATATTAATGGCCAATCGTCTATAAAAGAGAAGGTTCCATCGGAACAATTATTTATTGCTATTTCAGGATACCTGGTCTCTTTTTTTTTTCAATTTTTTTTTTTATAAAAAAAAGTGTGGGGATAAATGACAAAAAGATATTGGAACATAACTTTAGAAGAGATGATGGAAGCTGGAGTTCATTTAGGCCATTATACTAGTAAATGGAATCCTCGAATGGCACCTTTTATATCGGGAAAACATAAAGGTACTCATATTACAAATCTTACTCGAACTGCTCGTTTTTTATCAGAAGCTTGTGATTTGGTTTTTGATGCAGCAAGCAGAGGAAACCAATTCTTAATTGTTGGTACAAAAAAAAGAGCAGCCGATTCAGTAACACGGGCTGCAATAAGAGCTCGATGTCATTATGTTAATAAAAAATGGCTCGGAGGTATGTTAACGAATTGGTATACTACAGAAACGAGACTTCGTAAGTTCAGGGACTTGAGAACGGAGCAAAAGACAGGGAAACTGAACTCTCTTCCAAAAAGAGATGCCGCTAGGTTGAAGAGACAATTATCTCATTTGGAAACATATCTGGGCGGCATAAAATATATGACGGGGTTACCCGATATTGTAATAATCGTTGATCAGCAAGAAGAATATAAGGCTCTTCGAGAATGTATCACTTTGGGAATTCCAACGATTTGTTTAACCGATACAAATTGTGACCCAGATCTAGCAGATATTCCGATTCCAGCTAATGATGATTCTAGAGCTTCAGTCCAGTTAATTCTTAACAAATTAGTTTTTGCAATTTGTGAGGGTCGTTCTAGCTATATACGAAATTTTTGATTAATAATAAGATAAATCAATTTTTAGATTTGGTTGGGCGGTCATAGATTTATGGAATCGGTTATTATAGCATTACAAAATTGTGCAAAAAGAAATATTTTGTGATTCGTAGGTATTCAAAATAGAAAATGAAATGAAAGTAAAATAAGGAAATGGTTGAATCAAAATAATTCCCTTTCAAGTTATATTTTTTTTATTTTAGAGGACAGGGCAATATGAATGTTCTATTATGTTACATCAACACATTAAACAGATTCTATGATATATCTGCTGTGGAAGTAGGTCAACATTTCTATTGGCAAATAGGGGATTTTCAAGTGCATGCTCAAGTACTTATTACCTCTTGGGTTGTAATTGCTATCTTATTAATTTCAACCATTCTAGTTGTTAGAAATCCACAAACTATTCCAACGTCCGGTCAGAATTTCTTTGAATATGTCCTTGAATTCATTCGAGACGTGAGCAAAACTCAGATTGGAGAAGAATATGGTCCGTGGGTTCCATTTATTGGAACGCTATTTCTATTTATTTTTGTTTCGAATTGGTCAGGGGCTCTTTTGCCTTGGAAAATTATAAAGTTACCTCATGGAGAGTTAGCTGCACCCACAAATGATATAAATACTACTGTTGCATTAGCTTTACTTACGTCAGTAGCCTATTTCTATGCGGGTATTTCAAAAAAAGGATTGGCTTATTTTGGTAAATACATCCAACCAACTCCAATCCTTTTACCGATTAACATCTTAGAAGATTTCACAAAACCCTTATCGCTTAGTTTTCGACTTTTCGGAAATATATTAGCTGATGAATTAGTAGTTGTTGTTCTTGTTTCGTTAGTACCTTTAGTAGTTCCTATACCTGTTATGTTTCTGGGATTATTTACAAGCGGTATTCAAGCTCTTATTTTTGCTACCTTAGCTGCCGCTTATATAGGTGAATCCATGGAGGGGCATCATTGACTAGTTATCAAAATAGTCTTTTTTTTTTTTTTAGTTTAGCTTGCGACAAAGTATGTGTGGCTCACGATAATCTAATTAAGAAACATAAATAAAAAAAATAGGAAAAAGATCTTTTATATAGATCTCTTTCCTATTTTTTCGAAAAATAGTCTTTGTTTGACCAATTTGTATTTTACTCCAATGAATATTCTTTTTTTATTATTTTGTTCATTCAATTAGAACTATAAACATATTCCATTTTTTTAAATAAAGTATATTTAAATATTTTTAAATATAGTATTTTTAAATATAGTAATTGATATTCTTATCTTATTAGATGCTAATATTTCTAATTTCTAATAGTAATATTAATTACTATTAGAAATTAGAAATATTAGATTGGGAACTATAATGTAGGATGATATCTACGTTTACGACATGTGATTAAAAAAAAAAGATGTTATATCGAACTACAAAATATTTCCGTTTCATTCATTCACATTCAATGATTGACCAAAAGAGTATATTCGATTTTCCTAAATAAAAATATAAAAATATATAAAATCATATTTAGATTACTTAAATTCGAATATTTCCATGTAATAATTTGGTCTAACGAATGGATTTAGATTAATTCTATCCATATGGGATAATAATGAATAAAAGAAAGGCCAAAAAATAGAGATTAAAAAAGGGGATAGGGTGAGGGGGTCGAACTAGGTGTATATATAATCGTTATAAGACAACTCTTTATTTTTTAGGGGTTTCCAATAATGATTCTCGAATCCGATTGAATCTAAGATATAACTAATTGGTTTACGGTATCGAACAAACACATGTATATGTCATAGTAGATATTCATTAGTTCTATATGACTATCTATCTAAATTTGTCCTGCTACTACTCCATTCCATCTCTTGTAATTGTGAATTGAATATTCAATGACTAAAAAAAAATGAAATCAAGAAAGAACGAAGAATTAAAAGAATGGTTCAAAATTTAAGATAAGAACAAAAATTGTATGTATTTACAAAAAACTACATGGGTAGAAACGAAAATAAAAAATGAATATCGCGAAGTTATTTGGATAATTTAATCAAAATTATTCATGAATTACACTTCGACTAGATAAAGATAAATGAAGAATGAAATAATTAAGTCATAATTTCTTGGTTGATTATATTATTAACTATTTCTTTATTTTATTTTCTTTATTTGGAATAGGAGAAACTTATCATGAATCCACTGATTTCTGCTGCTTCTGTTATCGCTGCTGGGTTGGCCGTCGGGCTTGCTTCTATTGGACCTGGAATTGGTCAAGGCACAGCTGCAGGGCAAGCTGTAGAAGGGATTGCGCGACAACCGGAAGCAGAGGACAAAATACGGGGTACTTTATTACTTAGTCTGGCTTTTATGGAAGCTTTAACTATTTATGGGCTGGTTGTAGCATTAGCGCTTTTATTTGCTAATCCTTTTGTTTAATCTTTTCAAAATATAGAATAGATTTATTAATAAATCTATTCTATATTCTCTACTATTCTAGATTCTCTAATATATAGAATAGTATTCTTAATTATATTCATATTCTTACTAGTAATTAATATTAATTACTAGTAAGAAATGAAAATATTATTATAGAATAAAGTATCATATAAAAAAACGAATAAAAAAATCAAAAAACTGGGAATCGTAGAAACAAAATTAGTCTATCCATAAGAGGAGATGCGATCATATGAAAAATATAACCGATTCTTTTCTTTGCTTCATTTACTGGCCATCCGCCGGAAGTTTCGGGTTTGATACCGATATTTTAGCAACAAATCTAATAAATCTAAGTGTAGTGCTAGGTGTATTGATTTTTTTTGGAAAGGGAGTGTGTGCGAGTTGTTTATTTCAAAGAATAGATTGGATACAACCAACTGCACTTTTTTCATTATAACAAGGAAAATGTGCATGATCCGGCGAATGACTTCTTACTAAATAAACTAAAAAATAGTAAAGAACTATAGCATTTCGCGATTCATTGGTAAATCTACTTTGATTCTCTATCAACCAAGAATTTTGGAACATTATCATGGTTAAAGCTAACCAGTTTGAAGTTTAGACGCAGTGTAGTATTCTTTCTACCACTATGTTAATGTTAATACGGAAATTGGAATTTTATCGATATAGAACACTCATGTCGATAAAATGACTTGAATTCTCTTTACGATCAAAAATGGTGTTTTCTTTAACGCCTCCTTTTATAAATGCGGAATTGATGACCTACGTATAAATTAATCAGAATTCTTTGGATTTGAATAAAAAAAACAACTTTGCTGACAATTATTTGTTTGGTCAGAAGAGTCCTCCAAATATTTTAGTCTTGTATTAGTAATCATTTTCAAGATTTTTAGAAATAGAGAAAAGAGGATAGGCTCATTCGATAATAAAGATAGGGAAATTTCCTATAAGGAATTGAGTGTGAGAGCCAAATGAATTGAAAGATTCATGTTTGGTTCGGGAAGAGATCATAGACATTTTGAAATAAATGGAAAGAGAATCTACTTTCATTAAGTGATTTATTAGATAATCGAAAACAGAGAATCTTGAGAACTATTCGAAATTCAGAAGAACTACGGGAAGCAGCCATTGAACAGCTGGAGAAAGCCCGGACCCGCTTAAGGAAAGTAGAAACGGAAGCGGATCGGTTTCGAGTGAATGGTTATTCCGAGATAGAACGAGAAAAATTGAATTTAATTAATTCAATTTATACAACTTTGGAACAATTCGAAAATTACAAAAATGAAACGATTCAGTTTGAACAACAAAGGGCGATTAATCAAGTGCAACAGAGGGTTTTACAACAAGCATTACAAGGAGCTCTAGGAACTCTGAATAGTTGCTTAAATAACGAGTTACATTTACGTACGATCGGTGCTAATATTGATATGTTTGGGGCGATGAAAGAAAAAAATAACTGATTAGTCGTTCTACTATAATAGAGAGTATAGGCATTATTTTTTTTTTTCTTCGAAAAAGAATCAAATTAAGAAATATTCATGGTAACCATTCGTGCAGATGAAATTAGTAAAATTATCCGTCAACGTATTGAGCAATATAATACCGAAGTAAAAATTGTAAATACAGGTACCGTACTTCAAGTAGGCGACGGCATTGCTCGTATTTATGGTCTTGATGAAGTAATGGCAGGTGAATTAGTAGAATTTGAAGAAGGTACTGTAGGCATTGCTTTGAATTTGGAATCCAAAAATGTTGGTGTTGTATTAATGGGTGATGGTTTGTTGATACAAGAGGGAAGTTCGGTAAAAGCAACAGGAAGAATTGCTCAGATACCAGTAAGTGAGGGTTATTTGAGTCGTGTTGTAAATGCCCTAGCTAAACCTATTGATGGTCGAGGAGAAATTTCATCTTCGGAATCTCGGTTAATCGAATCTCCCGCTCCCGGTATTATTTCCAGACGTTCCGTGTATGAGCCTCTTCAAACGGGACTTATTGCTATTGATTCTATGATCCCTATAGGGCGTGGCCAGCGAGA